ATTTATTTGCTGAATAGAAAGATTCATGGAAAAAATCATGACTATACTTAACAACAAAACGCTCTGAAAAGCCCACATACGGCGAAGACTTTTTGTTGCCGTTGGAAAAAGAAGAAGTCCCAACCCTATTAACATAGGAACTGGAAGTGGAAGAAAAGGTATTATCCACGCATATTGATATGTCTGTTCCATAAAAAAAGTTTTTTATTCTTAATTAATTGTTTCCGATTCATCGGATCTTACCTTTCGAAAAAGTCAATAAAAAATCAAGATATGCACTAACTGATTTAATAAGTTTATATTAGTATTTATTAATATTAATTATTCTGAGTCTTTTCAAAACCGTTCAAATATTCAAAAAAAAAGTTACAATTGGTCAAATGATATGACCAAGTGACATATAAAAAAACGAACACTTATAATAGTAAAATAAAAATATAATAATTTATCGTAATCAAAATTTATATTCATAGAGCAAGGATAAAAATTTAGCCTAAAAAGAGTACTTGATGCTGATACGAATTATAAGATTAACTAAGGTCATCGGTCTAATGAAAAAAACTCTTGATTTTAGTTAGTTTATTTCAATTCATTAACCAATTTTCAATTAATTAACTAATTCATTATGGGATTGATTGTTTTCCATTTCAATAAAAACAATTTATTAGTAAAGTTTAGAAAAATATGGAACTAAAATGAACTTTTTAGCGAGAAAGGATCAAAAATGACTGAGATCCTTTTTTATCAAACCACGTATCTTTTAACAGATTTATTACTAGTCTCATTCGAATTTTAAAATTGAATTTAGTTGTATTTTTTTCTAGTTTGACTATCAATTTATTAGTCAAAAGTACAATCCTGGTATTTTATTAGATGTAAATCAAGTATAGAATGCCGAAAATAAAGGTCTTTTAGATTCTTTTTTTATTTTATTAAGTTTGATTTGATTTCTATGACATGCGGATTCTAAAGATATAACTTTGAGAGATAAACAACGCGAGCTAATAGTTCCAAACCAAAAATTTTTGGTTTTACGGAATATTTTGTTATTTCGAGTCGTTTTTGATCCAGTTTTCATGGATCTTTGACATATCTATATTTCTTTTTTATGAAGAGAATATTATATTATTTAGAGAAAAAATAGATAATGAATAAGAATAATAATAGAACAATAGATGTCTTTCACATCCAACTATAACAATGAGTAACTTCTTCATTTTTAAATGGCAGTTCCAAAAAAACGTACTTCGATATCAAAAAAGCGTATTCGTAAAAATATTTGGAAAATGAAAGGATATTGGGCGTCGTTAAAAGCTTTGTCATTAGGGAAATCTCTTTCTACCGGGAATTCAAAAAGTTTTTTTGTACGACAAACAAATAAGTCCTAAAATATTGGAATAATAGAAATGCATTTGATTCAAAAAATTGGATCAGTAATTTGTTAATATAAAATCAAAGTTCATATTAATATGAAATAGAATCTTAATGTTATGTCTAAAAGAATAATTCTTCTATTTTCTGAATTCTAAATCTAAAAATCTAAATAAAAAAATAAATACAATTTTTTGTTTTTTTTTTTTTTTGTTTTCACTCATATTTTGGTGGTGGGGAGTCTTTTTTTCCCCATCGACCTTTACAATTCCAATAAATAAAATTTTTTATCCTTTTCGGGAAGGGCAGATTGTTGAAACTAATGGATTCCATGTTAAAAACTAACTTCTTAATTTATTGCATTTACCATATGTAATGGATTTACCATATATCTACAATTTTCAGATCATCAATAAAAGAATCAATAAAAGAACTTGATTGTTGAGATATTATTATATTATGTACAAGTGTCAATTTGCAGTACTCCAAATACAAAATAGTTTTAGATTCATTGAGAAAATTTATTTTTTGTTTCAAATTTATGATTATGAAATCAGATAAACCAGAAATAATGACATGACAATAAGCGTAAAAAATGAAAAATTTTATTCTAGCGAGAGATTTCTATAGCTGCAAGAGTTCAATTTTAGAATCGCATAAACTACGTAAAAAGCCCTAAGATAAATGGACACTTAAAGGAAAATAAATGAAACTAATGAATCTTCAAATTGACTTTTGAACTCATTTTTTTTATCAATTTAATTTTTACTAAAAAAACATATTTGATTGAATTGACTTGTTCAATCTCGACTATTGAATATAAATAGGCTATTATGAATTCGAGCAAGCCGCTATGGTGAAATCGGTAGACACGCTGCTCTTAGGAAGCAGTGCTAGAGCATCTCGGTTCGAGTCCGAGTGGCGGCATGCCATCTTCTAAACGAGATTCAATAGATCCTATAATAAAAATAAATTAAATTCCCAATAATTAATATGGGGGATCCCCACCTTTTTTCTTTTTTATGATATTTTCAACTTTAGAGCATATATTAACTCATATTTCCTTTTCTATTGTTTCAATTGTGATTACAATTCATTTGATAACCTTATTGGGCAATGAAATCATAAA